AAGTGGACGTCTTTTTCTGTTGTAAAGAAAGGAAAATATCATCTACCGGGCAGTTATATATACCCATTTTCGTTAGGGATTCCGCGTACAAATACAAGTGATCCTTAACTCCATACGTATCTGATCATATATGTATTACAATAAAAAAGGAGGATTTTCAATGCGAGATATAAAAACATATCTATCCGTGGCACCTGTGTTAAGCACTCTGTGGTTCGGGTCGTTGGCAGGTCTATTGATAGAGATCAATCGTTTCTTCCCCGATGCGTTGACATTCCCCTTTTTTTTATTCTAGTTAGGGATGAAGATTAGAGATACAATAAATTATCTATGACCCCCCCCCCTTTCTTTTTTTTGTTCTTTACTTTTTTTATCCTCAAAAAAGAAGGAAAGAGAAAGAATCAAAGAAGAGATTCGTCCGCAACGAAACTCGGGTTCAAGCTGAAGTAATAGAGGGAGAACAGAAATGGAAAGGAAATAAGAGTCGAGGACAACAAAAAGCATACAAGATAATTAAATGAAATACCGATATTAGAATTGAAAGGAAATAGTTAAGAATAGGATTTCGAGTCAGCAACTTCTTTCTTCTTCGTTTCGGATCGAAAATGGAAGAGTTGAGGGAATCAAAAATCAAAAAGGAGGTTCATGGCCAAAGGTAAAGATGTCAGAGTAAGAGTTATTTTGGAATGTAACAGTTGTGTCCGAAACGATATTAATAAAGAATCGCGGGGCATTTCCAGATATATTACTCAAAAGAATCGACACAATACGCCTAGTCGATTGGAATTGAGAAAATTTTGCCCCCATTGTTACAAGCATACGATTCATGGGGAGATAAAGAAATAAATAAAGTGTAATGCGTATGTAACCCCTTCATGGAACAGGAAACATATAATTACATAATAATATAAAGAAACTATCTATAAAAATCGGCCGGATACCAATTCGGCCGGATCCAAAATTAGAATTCAGAAATAGGATTTTTAAGATAAGGAATAAACCATGGATAAATCCAAGCGACTTTTTCTTAAACCCAAGCGATCTTTTCGTCGGCGTTTGCCCCCAGTTGGTTCGGGGGATCGAATTGATTACAGAAACATGAGTTTAATTAGTCGATTTATTAGCGAACGAGGAAAAATATTATCTAGACGAGTGAATAGATTGACTTTGAAACAACAACGATTAATTACTATTGCTATAAAACAAGCTCGTATTTTATCTTTGTTACCTTTTCTTAATAATGAGAAAAAATTTGCGAAAACGGAGTCGACTCCTAGAACTACAGGTCCTCGAACTAGAAATAAATAGATAGGCCTATTTCTGAATTGCAATTGAATAAAAACCCCAATCCGAACCCCAACTCAGATGTTCGAAAAATGGGAGAATCCAGATTGTTGTCACGTCGTAAGAAAAAAAATCGTAAAGCGAAAAACTTTTCTTCTTTTTGTTATTGAAATGTGTTCATTCATTTATTTTATTCATTACTACTCTACTTTTCATTCTCCGGGGTTTACCGTTTTAATGTGGTGTATTCCTTCCAATCGCCTTATTTAATGATCTTATTGGAAATCATGGAAAGGCAATTCCTATTTGATATGGCTATTTGTGCAAGTATTTTACGATTAAGAAGCAACCGCCCCTTGTACAGATCATATATGGATCTACTATAACTATAGGATACCCCACCCTCACGAATTGCTGCATTTATCCGAGTGATCCACAAACGACGAAAATTTCTCTTTTGCCTGCCCCTATCCCGATGAGCAGAAACCAAGGCTCTTATTTTCTGTTGAATAGTAGTTCGAGTAAGTCTTGAATGAGACCCTCCAAAAGTTGATGTAAATAAACGCGTTTTTGTTCTACGTCTCCGCGCTATATACCCTCGTCTAATTCTGGTCATTGAATCAAAACTTTGAAACATAACTAATGGATTTATTTTCTTTCAGCCATTCTTTTCCCCTTTCCTGGTCTATTAATAACAAAACGGATTCGTCCGATGTATAAAAAAATTCCAATGGCTTTTGCTACTATGACCTTCCCAACCGCGATTTTTTCCAGGCATTTAACCCCAAAATAAGAAATTGTATTGATACTAGAAAAATAAAGTTGAGTATAATATAAAGTATCAATAAATAGTAAAGGTAAATGGAAAAATAGCGGGTTCCATCGTTTCTATGGTTGCTTCTTAAACGGCGAGGTCCTCTCTATACACCGGAGCCTTTTTCCTCATTTAATCAATGTTATTAGTAACTTGTACAGTTCACATTCTTTGACTCTACCTATGCATTATCCAGTAATGGGCCTTTTCACAAGGAGATCTACCCATACAGTAACGATATTTAATTACAAAGGTTGGCTAGGTAGCTGACCCTGTTAGTCCGTTTTTGCACGAGTTAGAGCATAATTTTTTTGCTTCTTAAATACTATTCCCCCGCTTAATGGATAACCATTTGCTACCAATGGGAAATTGCTTCTCATCTCCAAGGTGATTGGATAAACCATAAATTTCATGGAATTTTTCCATCCTATTCATTGGTACTGGTCATTGATACTGGAAAAAATGTTCCTTTCTTTTTTTCCAGCTCATGATCTGAACGAGTCGCACATACACCCTAGTACACGTTCCTCGACGCTGAGGACATCCCCGAAGAGCGGGGGATTTCGTTACATTTTTTATTGGCTGTCTTGTGTTTCTAATAAGTTGTTTAATAGTTGGCATGCTAAATCGTATATAAAAAAAATGGGCTGGTTTAGATCAATCCTAACCAGATGATTATGAATTGAATTTTTTCAATTTTTTTTTTTACCCTATATTTCAATTTAATTGAAATTTACCCCGGTAAGCAGAGCAGAAAAAACATGAAATTTAGGTTCATCCAAATTATAAATTATGGTTTGGTTCAAAATGAAATCACGGATTTACGTGAAATCCCCGGCATTTTCGACCGCTACAAGATCAACAATTCCATGAGCTTGGGCTTCTGTTGCTGACATAAAAACATCCCTTTCCATGTCTTCGGATACAACCCATAAGGGGTTGCCCGTTCTTTGTACATAAACCCTTGTGAGGGTTTCGCGGAGTTTCAGCAGTTCTTCCGCTTCTAGGACAAATTCTCCCGTTTGAGCCTCATAAAAAGAACTAGCAGGTTGGTGGATCATTACCCTGATGATATAACATAATGAATGGTTTCTAGATCTCGTATGATCGGACGAAGGAAAGAGATAAAGAATAACAAAAAAAAATAAGAATATATTATAATTGAACAACCGTACAGGCATTTTTTGTGCATTGCATACGGCTCCACAATGGAATTTACTTTTCCTTTCCGTCTAGCAAAAAGAGAAATAGGATATATCAGACCCAAATGGAAAAGTGATCCATTTACCACCCTTCTTTTCAGAGGAGTTAAAAAATACTATGATGGTTCCGTTGCTTTCTATATTTTTAATTTATCTCGTATGTGATTCAGCAATCCCAAAGTTTCTTTTTGATCCGATCAAACAAATAAGTAAAAAAATGATCTTGTTTTTTTTTTTCATTTTAGTACTCTTTCATAACATAAATATTGGAAAGAGACTTCTGGTGTGAAAACAAAAAAGTTTGTGACGCTGAAATGAACCCCGGATAGATAAGATCAAATCGGAAATACCTTTTGTCTCATATTACTCGCCCGATACATAATCTCATGTTATGAAAAAACAATAATGGTTTGTTCATATCGAACTCGAAGTGCCATGCTATTATTACTTAATATTCATATTACATATCGCGAAGGCATAGTCTTTTTTTTCTCTCAAATAAAAACTCATTGGCGCCAAGCGTGAGGGAATGCTATACGTTTGGTAATTTCTCCTCCAACCAGGATGAAAGATCCCATTGAAGCGGCTAATCCCATGCATATTGTATGTACATCTGGTGGCACAAATTGCATAGTATCATAAATGGCTACTCCGGGTATTACCCATCCGCCGGGAGAGTTTATAAACAAATAAAGATCCCTGATCTCATCCTCTATGCTGAGATATACCATAAGTCCAATAAGTTGGTTTGAGATCTCGCTATCAACCTCTTGGCCTAAAAAAAGTAATCTTTCTCGATGAAGTCGGTTGATTAGGACAAAATTTTATCCCTTAGGAACCGTACACGCACCTTTGGATGCATACGGTTCAAAAAAATTGTGAAAAAACGAATCAATGTGTTGATTCCAGCCCGCCTTCTTTTTTATAGTAGGACTTTTCTACCTCCTAATGGAAGGGGCTTTTCTTGTATATTTTTTAAGAAAGATGATTTTTTTCGCGTCTCTCCGTAAAAATAAAAAAAAAAGAAAAGAATCCACTAAACTTATCGAATTAACCTCTCATTGATATATTGTTTCATCGAAATCCAACCCAAATTATGATGTAATTTTCTTGTTCCTGAATGGGCCTACTCAATTATTTTAGGTTTATGCTCTACTCCGGGTAAAGATCCGCCCGATTTCAATTTGCACATATAGGACAAATGATCCCAATACCGCTTTTTTGTACGATTTTTTTCAATTCATTTCATGCCTTTCTTACAACAAATATTCGATGTAGTCATCATATTATTTCATTGATTGGCAGTTTGAGATCACTCATATCCTATAAAGTAATCACTTATGATACAAGGGGTAATCATACATATATTAACCAATTGGGTATTTTTTGAACGGAGCCTGGATACTTCATTTTATCGGTCCAACCAAGGAAACCATAAATTTTTATACTTGATAATATTTATTTCTACCCCCTCAAAAACAGATCTAATTGCACTTCACGCTCCAAATTATTTATTGATGGTTCAAGCAATCTTTTTTGGGCGAAACAGAGGGTATCTCGATCGGGGGAGAGAACGGGGAAATCCCATATGACCCAATATGTCTGACAAGCCGCACTATACGTCAACCCAAACCGCATCTTCCTCTCCAGGACTCCGAAAAGGTACTTTTGGAACACCAATAGGCATCAACTGAAAGAAAGGGGAGTTAAATACTATATTTGACTTTGATGTGAAAACGTAATGACGTATTTTATCCCTAGATTGGAAAGTTCATAGAGTAAGACGAAATGAATCGAGGAAAATTATTACGAATGGATCGGGCTGTTCGAACGATGAACAAGTATCTAGGCTTTCGCCCATAGAAAATGGGACCAATCCCCATTGCGTATTGGTACTTATCGGGTATAGAATAGATCTGCTTATCTTTGTTCCTACGAACAGAATTGTTCCATTATTACCAACGAAATGGAATTAAATAAAAAAATATTTACCCTTGCTCCGAAATAATCCACTGAAAGGGAGAGGTCCATAGCATAGTCTTTCTTTTCCAATGCGATAAAGTTACATAGTATCTATTTTTCTTTGATAAAGGGGTATTTCCATGGGTTTGCCTTGGTATCGTGTTCATACCGTCGTATTGAATGATCCCGGTCGGTTGCTTGCTGTACATATAATGCATACAGCTCTCGTTTCTGGTTGGGCCGGTTCAATGGCTCTATACGAATTAGCCGTTTTTGATCCCTCTGACCCCGTTCTTGATCCAATGTGGAGACAAGGTATGTTCGTTATACCCTTCATGACTCGTTTAGGAATAACCAATTCCTGGGGCGGTTGGAGTATCACAGGAGGGACTATAACGAATCCGGGTATTTGGAGTTACGAAGGTGTGGCCGGGGCACATATTGTGTTTTCCGGTTTGTGCTTCTTGGCAGCTATCTGGCATTGGGTATACTGGGATCTAGAAATATTCTGTGATGAACGTACAGGAAAACCTTCTTTGGATTTGCCCAAGATCTTTGGAATTCATTTATTTCTTTCAGGGTTAGCTTGCTTTGGGTTTGGTGCATTTCATGTAACAGGCTTGTACGGTCCTGGAATATGGGTGTCCGATCCTTATGGGCTAACTGGAAAAGTACAATCTGTAAATCCTGCGTGGGGGGTAGAGGGTTTTGATCCTTTTGTTCCGGGAGGAATAGCCTCTCATCATATTGCAGCGGGTACATTGGGCATATTGGCGGGCCTGTTCCATCTTAGTGTACGTCCACCCCAACGTCTATACAAAGGATTGCGTATGGGTAATATTGAAACTGTCCTTTCCAGTAGTATCGCTGCTGTCTTTTTTGCAGCTTTTGTTGTTGCTGGAACTATGTGGTATGGCTCAGCAACCACCCCGATCGAATTATTTGGTCCCACTCGTTATCAGTGGGATCAAGGATACTTCCAGCAAGAAATATATCGAAGGGTTGGCGCCGGACTAGCCGAAAATCAGAGTTTATCAGAAGCTTGGTCTAAAATTCCCGAAAAATTAGCTTTTTATGATTACATTGGCAATAATCCAGCAAAGGGCGGATTGTTTAGAGCGGGTTCGATGGACAACGGGGATGGAATAGCTGTGGGGTGGTTAGGACATCCCATCTTTAGAGATAAAGAAGGGCGTGAGCTTTTTGTACGTCGTATGCCGACTTTTTTTGAAACATTTCCAGTCGTTTTGGTAGACGGAGACGGGATTGTAAGAGCCGATGTTCCTTTTAGAAGGGCAGAATCGAAGTATAGTGTTGAACAAGTAGGAGTAACGGTTGAGTTCTATGGTGGCGAACTCGATGGAGTCAGTTATAGTGATCCTGCTACTGTGAAAAAATATGCTAGACGTGCTCAATTGGGTGAAATTTTTGAATTAGATCGTGCTACTTTGAAATCCGATGGTGTTTTTCGTAGCAGTCCCAGGGGTTGGTTCACTTTTGGACATGCTTCGTTTGCTTTGCTCTTCTTTTTCGGACACATTTGGCATGGTGCTAGAACCTTGTTCAGAGATGTTTTTGCTGGTATTGACCCAGACTTGGATGCTCAAGTGGAGTTTGGAGCATTCCAAAAACTTGGAGATCCAACTACAAGGAGACAAGGAGTCTGATACAATACGTCTCTTGTATCTTTCGCCTCCATTGTATTTTTGTGATTTTATTTTTATATAGAATACCAGAGAAATCTTGATTTGAATCACCGCCCTTTCCTTGACTCTTGTCCTTTCTTAATCTGGGAGATGCTCCCAAATGAACAGGTGTGGAAGCTATAATTGTAAACCACGATCGAATTTATGGAAGCATTGGTTTATACATTTCTCTTAGTCTCGACTCTAGGAATCATTTTTTTCGCTATCTTTTTTCGAGAGCCGCCTAGGGTTCCAACTAAGAAATGATTTTTCAATCTTACATTATCTAAGTTGAAGTAAAGTAAGGAGCCTCCCATATGGGAGGCTCCTTACTTTACTTCAACTAGTCCCCGTGTTCCTCGAATGGATCTCTTAGTTGTTGAGAGGGTTGCCCAAAAGCGGTATATAAGGCGTACCCGGTAAAACTGACAAGTAAACCAGATATAAAGATGGCGACTAGGGTTGCTGTTTCCATTATTATAAAATTGCAAGACCACAATGGATCTATGATAAGATCGTTTATTTACAACGGAATGGTATACAAAGTCAACCGATCTCAACCAATGCAATAGGATTTATGGCTACACAAACCGTTGAGGGGAGTTCTAGATCTGGTCCAAGACAAACTAATGTAGGGAATTTATTGAAACCATTGAATTCGGAATATGGGAAGGTTGCTCCTGGTTGGGGAACGACCCCTTTGATGGGGGTCGCAATGGCTCTATTTGCGGTATTCCTATCTATTATTTTGGAAATTTATAATTCTTCCGTTTTACTGGATGGAATTTCAATGAATTAGGTCCATAAAAATAATGAAGTCCTGGCTTTTCAATCCAAAATGAAGCGCTTAGTACTTGGATTTGTAGGCCATTCTGGCAGTTCGACCGTGGAATTTCTTTTTTTCTGTATTTCCGGAATATGAGTGTGTGACTTGTTACAATTGATCCTATTGATAGTACAGAGAATGGGTCTGTCATCTTGAGAAAGATGAGTTCTGCTTCGTCGGATATTCATTTTTGTATCCGGAGCACGCAATATGTGGAATAGATCAAGATATTTGAACTATGATTCATACCTACTATTCAGACCTCGCGACTGGACTAAAAAACAATTTCAAAGATTTTATAAATTATATTTATATAAATTATAAATCGAAGGTTTTTTTCCTTAAAAATTCTGTTTATGTTTATTTTGACCAACGGACAAATCAAATGTTTCTCCGAATTTTTCGACCAACGGACAAATCAAATGTTTCTCCGAATTTTTCGTCATTTCATTTATTAATTGAATAAGTGATGATCAAAGGTTCTTACTCAGAGAACCTTTGGGCTTAGCCTGGAGGCTTTATTCAATCATCGTGGTTCTAGTATGAATCTTCGGTTTCAATCGATTCATAGGGTCTCAACAAGAGAATTCCTATCAATAATAAAAAAAAATAAATCCGAATTAGACAAAAATAAAAAAAGAAAATGACTCAAATAAATAAAAATAGGGACAAAGAAGATTCAAGAGGCCTGTAACTATCAACATAAAGACGAATGAGCTGACTTGATATTTTGGCATTATCATCACAAAGAAGAGCTTGAGGGTTTTCTCCCTTCGTACGTTCAGAGAAGATTTTTTCTCGGGGACTCCAAATACGAATAGGTTTAAAACTTTCTATTACATATCTGTTGCAACCAATATGGGGGTATTTTTGCTTGAGCTGTACGAGATCAAATTTTCATATACAGTTCTCAGAGGGGGAGTTCCTTCGGGTTACCTATCTCAATAAAGTATATGATTGGTTCGAAGAGCGTCTCGAGATTCAGGCGATTGCAGATGATATAACTAGTAAATATGTTCCTCCTCATGTCAACATATTTTATTGTCTAGGGGGGATTACACTTACTTGTTTTTTAGTACAAGTAGCCACGGGGTTTGCCATGACTTTTTATTATCGTCCGACCGTTACCGAGGCCTTTGCCTCTGTTCAATACATAATGACTGAAGCCAACTTTGGTTGGTTAATCCGATCAGTTCATCGATGGTCGGCAAGTATGATGGTCCTAATGATGATCCTGCACGTATTTCGTGTGTATCTCACCGGCGGGTTTAAAAAACCTCGCGAATTAACTTGGGTTACGGGTGTGGTTCTGGCTGTATTAACCGCATCTTTTGGTGTAACCGGTTATTCCTTACCTTGGGACCAAATTGGTTATTGGGCAGTCAAAATTGTGACAGGCGTACCCGACGCTATTCCTGTAATAGGATCGCCCTTAGTCGAGTTATTACGCGGAAGTGCTAGTGTGGGCCAATCCACCTTGACTCGTTTTTATAGTTTACACACTTTTGTATTACCCCTCCTTACTGCCGTATTTATGTTAATGCACTTCCCAATGATTCGTAAGCAAGGCATTTCTGGTCCTTTATAGAGAAGACATATCATATATTTTGGTAATCAATCATATATAATTTTTGGAGGGACCATAGTATTTCATTGCTACAAATATGGATTATTGAAAAGAATAAGACATGTGTTTGGATATTCCTTCAACTCCGAAATATTGTATTATTTATTTGATACGAATAGTTGAAGTGGATTCCCCGAAGAGAATATGGATTATGGGAGTGTGTGGCTTGAACTATTGATTGGCCCGTGCAGATATATTATTTTATCCGCCACATTGGAATTTACAACCAAACGTGTCTCTGTTCCAACCGTAAACCCCTACAGAGGATAGGCTGGTTTGTTTTAGGAGAATTTTTCTATGATCAGACCCGGGTCGTGCATGAACTGGCTCCGTAAGATCCAGTAAAATAAGTGATGTGGCACGATACAGATTATTCTCTATCTATTCCACTTAGACTTACTTAATAGTATGGAAATGTATTTATTTCCGCTGCATTGATTCTGCCCTATCATACTATCGGAGTGAAACAAAGCTAAAGAAGAACAGAGGCTAGACTATATTAGTAACAAGTAAATCCATGTAAGACGACTCTATCCATTTTGGGGATAAATACCAATTGCAAGGCACGAGACGACCCAAAAAGCACTTGATCATGATCAA